ATCTGACCCCTTCCCCTATTACCGCCCACGTATATAGGATATTTTAAGAAGTAAACGTCTTTCTTAGTAACGGGGTCCGGAGACAAAATAGGAAAGGTGATTTCACTATATTTTTGACCAGGAACAGGACCTATTACAAGAATATTTTTTTTAGTAGGACGATAACTCTGAAAAGAAAGATTGCCCATCTTTTCTTTCATTTCCGGAGAAATACGATCGGAGGGGGCTAATTCGAATCCTTCAGGTAAAATAAGAACAGCCCCCACATTCAAAGATCCCCGTTTCCCATTAGAAAGAACCTGTTTCAGTTGGATATCATAGGGAATTCTAACAACTGCTTCAAATACAGTATCCGGAAGTACCGCTTGTGGAACCTCAATATCCACGGGCTTATTGGCTAAATGACAATTGGCGCATACAATACGCCCAGTAGCTTCTCGTGGATTCTCATAACCCTGTTGTGCAAAAATGGGATATGCGTGTGAAATAGATGTCCAAGTTATTACATATATAAATATAATGACCGATACGAAAATGGATCGAGTCATCTGTTCCTTTATCCAAGAAAAGATATTTCTATTTTGCATGGTCCAATCATTGATCCCGAAAATTTCTACAATAAATTGGGTAGGTTGCTAGTAGAGTTCCCTATCCACGATTCTGCTATTTTACTGGGATCCAGGAGTCATTTCCCGGATCGGTAGAAACTTAAAAAATAAGTAACATTTTGAATGGTTTGTTTATGTACGAAGTAAAAAAAACATTATGATTAGATTTATATCAGTAGATCATTTTTAGTCATTCATTGAATGATAAATGACTACAAGTGACGGAGATACACGATTTAAATAACGGAAGATCCAATATTTTAAAATTGTATCTAGAATGACTGGAAAGGTGGAAACAAGACCAGATATAATTTGATTATTATGATAAAATCCAAAATCCTTGTAGACAGAACCAATCATTAGTTCCCAACCATGAGGCGAGTGGAATCCAATACATAAATCCGTTAATAAAAGAATAGAAAAAGCTTTTATTGTGTCGCTTAAGTTATAGATAAATTTCCGAACCCAAGAATTAATAATACCAAGTTCTTCATTACCCAGAATAGAATAACCACTTAGAATAGCGAAGCTTATTATATTTGTCGAAAAATGTAAAATGGTATGGATATGATCCTCATTGTACATTTTGACCAATTGGATCGTTTCTTTGTGTATTCCTATATGAAGCTTTTGTATATGTGTATCGGGGTACTCCTTTATCATTTCGTCCAAAAGGAAGAGTTCTTCTAATTCTATGAATTTTTCCAGAACGTTCTTTTCTTGAATATCATTCAAAAAAACTTCGGATTGCCCAGCATTCCACCAATTAGTAACCAAAGATTCCATACTTTTATTAAATGAGAAAGAAATCCACCAGGGCAAAAAAACTATAGATGTAAGATATAGAAGGGGGTTGAATGCTTTCTTTTTTGGCATTTTGAATCTGTGAATTGTTAATGAAACCACCTCATTCCTCGATTCTATCCAATCTGATATTTCCATGAAACATGAGTTCTATAACAAACAGGGTATTGAATCCACAGACCCCCTTTATTTAATTTTAATTAAATTAATTATTAATTAAAGGGCTAATCCTTAGATCTGGAAACAATATTTTTTTTTATTATGTCTTCATTCGAAGCAATTGTATCCTTTCGCTGAATGCCCTAACGAGCCACTTCAAGTCAAGAAATGCATATTTTTCGAATTTCGAGACAAAACAAAAACAGAATTGAATTACAAGATATGATCCATCTATATCTAACATATCAATTAAAAAATATTGGACCCCAAAAATATGAAGTATATATAGTCTTAGTTTTTCGGATATATATGATGAATCCATACTTAGTATACTTGTTACGAGTATGAAAAAATGGAGTTGATTTCCATATACAATCCATCAAAAACTTTTGGTGGAAAAAGCGCTTTGTTTTCTGTTTTCTGGTTGTTTCACACGCGTCTGCTTTTGCTCGAATGAGCGACCTGAAAAAACAAAACAGAACTCAATGCTGCGAAAGCATTCATTCTTCAATTCATTTCAAAATACTTCAATTGGTACGCGCAAAAAATAGGCCAATTCCGCAGCCTTTTGTTCAATTTCTCGTGGAGTCAAATTCTCATCAGTACGAGTCAAAGGAATGGCACCCTGGCCTCTGATTTCCATATAAAGTACACGCCGGGAATAAATACCTTCTTTAACCTCTATTCTAATCGACTGAATATCTCTCATAAGGAATCGAAGAAAGATTCGACGATTTCTTCCAGGGAATCCCCAACGAAAAATACACACTATTCCTTTTTTTCTATCGAATCTATCATAACCACTACCCACATTCCACGAAATTGTGCACCACAAATAGGAACTAATGAACATACCCGCGATCCCATAGAAAGACATCACGATCCCTTGTGGGAAAAAAAGGATTTGCTGAGAAGGAAATAAGGATATCAGATTCCTACCAAGGTAACTAGAAGTTCCAACCAATAAGAATCCCAGTGAACCTAAAAAAAGGATACAGGCCCAACATAAATTACTTGTTTTTCGAGACCCCATTATAAGTTCTATCCATATATGTTCTGATCGCCAGTTCATACTAGATCCAATTGTTTAATTTTATTGAAATTTAGAGAATAACCAAAATTTGACTTTCTTTTTTTGTTCCTGAAGCAACTCTTATCAACTAGCACTCTTATTATGATGTGAACCATTAGGAGTAATTCATCGAATCGCTTAGATATAAAAAAGGATCCCCCTCATATAATCCCACTATAGATATCTACATACATAGAGATATTTTTACTTTCCATTTCATACATCTGCGGACCCCCTTTTGAATATATAATCTATTTATCCCCATATATCATCCCATGATGTTTCCACGCGCATAATAGCTCTTTCATTTGTGTTCGGAAGAATCCACATGTTGTATCCTATGTCCACTAAATAGATAGATAAATTTAAATAGATATAGATATCTGTATTATGACCCAAGTCCGAGTCTTGAAAAAAAAAATGAACGAGATTGGGTCCCGTCGAATCTAGATAATCTTGTTTTTTTGAACATGAAGAGATAGGGAAGCCATTGCAATTGCTGGAAATACTAGACCCACTAAAGGCACAAAAAAAGAGGGTAAGTTGAAAGTTGTCATAGAATGGATACCTCGATTTAATATTTTGTACCTGTTATAAAGATATCTTATGATAAGTATATCTCTTATCAGTATATAATAATAGGTACAAGAAACGTAGAACTAAATAAGTGTACCTATTCACTTTTATATAATATATATTTATTATTATTGTTCTCTTATACTTATCTTCTAATAAATACCAAAAAAGGTTCTTACTTGGAGAATAATTATATCTATAATAAATACGTAATGTAATAAAATAACATGAATTTTTCCTAATTTAGGAGAAAAATGAACTCTTTTATCCTATTGATAGAGCCTTCCCGATTACTAATCATGCATTATATAGGTAGAAATAAAATGGATCTGTAGCAAATAAGAAAAGTGATTATCAACAACTTCTGATCCGTTATACAATTGTATTTTATAACCTCAAGTAAAACTCTGTGCTTATTATTTTTTATTTTCACTTTGATTACCATAAACTAAATAAAATGGAAACTAAATACTTGTAAACTTCAAATAAAAAAAACAGAATTAAATGATCTACTTGATTCAATTTTGATTCAAAGGGCAGAAACCGTGAAGCTGAAATAACTCACTCAGAACACCCTTTAAAGGATTACGTGGTACGATTGGGTCGAATAAGCCCTTATGGAATAAATACTCAGCTTCTTGTGACCCATCAGGTACTGTCTTATTCAATGTTTGTTCAATTACTCTTTTACCTGCAAATGCAATGTAAGCATTAGGTTCGGCAATAATGATATCTCCTAACATACCAAAACTGGCAGTCACCCCACCGGTTGTAGGAGATGTAAGGATTGATACGTAGAATAACTTTTTATTTGATTGATAATCATATAAAGCTGAAGATATTTTAGCCATTTGCATCAAGCTCAAACTTCCTTCTTGCATGCGGGCTCCCCCCGAAGCACACACTATAATAAGGGGTAGAGATCTATTAGTAGCATATTCGATCAAACGGGTGATTTTCTCGCCTACTACGGATCCCATACTGCCCCCCATAAACTGAAAATCCATAATCCCAATTGCGATGGAAATACCGTTTAATTGACCTATGCCTGTTTGAACAGCCTCAGTTAACCCTGTCTTTTTTTGATAAGAATCAATACGATCTTTATAAGGCTCCTGCTCCGAATGAAATTCAATGGGGTCCACCGAAACCATGTCCTCATCCATAGCATCCCAAGTGCCTGGATCAATCAAAAGTTCGATTCTTTCTGAACTACTCATTTTCAAATGATATCCACATTGTTCACAAATATTCCGTTTTAACCTAAAAAATTTCTTATAATTTAATCCATAACAATTTTCGCATTGAACCCACAAATTCCTGTATTTTTTACTTATATCGAGATCACTTCCACTTGCGCTAGTTTGTATACTGATGAAACTATCACTGTCAATACTATTTACGCTTTCACTACAAATGTAACTATAAATGTAATTCTTACTGTAATTGTCACTACCGCTTGAAATGTAACTATCAATATGGATTTCAGAACGAAGATAACTCTCAATGCAACTAGTAATGTGATTATTCCAACTATATTGAGTATCATACATGTAACGATTGTAGTAGTGATTGTCACTCTTAGGTCCATCATTCGGATAACTATAATTTAGGCAACTAGAAAAAAAACCGCCCAATTCACTCAAAAAAGAACGATCGTCTTCAACCTCAAAAATAAAATTTTCAATATCCAAATATATGGAAAAATTTTCACCATTACTATCCTTAACTAAAAAAGTGTCATCACAGATCAAACTCCGAATGTTGCTGACACCAAATAA